AGTAGAAAAGGATTTATGCAATCAATAGTGTAGTGAATCTATATAGAATAACTTCGAGTCCTTGTTTCTTACTTGGTATTAGAGTTCGAATGAAAACCACCCAATTGCAGGAATTTGCTATTTTGTGAGGATAAATCAAATAAGGTTTTCCTTAGAAAATTATTATTATCAATTATCAATGATATGATAAATAGATACGAATAGAGCAAGAAAAGAAGGAAATAAAAAAACAAAGTATGGAAAAGATATCCAAAATGATATAGAAATCACTATCCTACCCTTAGTTTTTATTTCCTTAATTTAATTAATTGAATTTGTTTTGATTAGAGCCAAGTTCCTTAAAAACCTCTGCCTTTTTTAAAATATCCTGAACAGTTTCTGTAGGCTGAGCACCTTTTTCAAGGAAATAGAGAATTGCGGGAACGTTTAAATAAGTTTGATTCTTGATCGGATCATAAAAACCCACTTTCCGAAGATCTCTTCCTTCTCTTCGGGATCGAACATCAATTGCAACGATTCGATAGACGGCTCATCGGGATAGATGTAGATGAAAAAGAACCCCCCCCTAGAACCGTATAGGAAGTTTTCTCCTCGTACGGCTCGAGAAAAAATGATTCGAAGTTTTGTCTATGGATAAAATTAGAATAAATAGGAAAGGAATCCATATAAAATAAATGAAATTATTCTATAATTAAATTAAACTCATAGTCATAGTATAGTCTTTTTTATTTCGCTTCCTTCCTGAAAAAAAATCATTTGTACTCATAACTCAAGTTCAATATTTAATTCAAAAATTTGAAAGATTTTTCTTTAATTTTGAATCTATTTTTTTTATTGAGTGGTCTTTAACCCACGCTTTTTGTCTCGTTTAAAATATATTTGGATTTGGATTCTTTATTCGGATCCGTGAGACAATTAAAGTGGTGTTTCCTTGTTCTGGGATCCTTTATCTTTGTTTTAAATCATTGGGTTTAGACATTACTTCGGTGCTTCTTAATCCTTTCAAAATGGTAGCAACATACCCCTTTTGTGATTTCTTTCTATCAAAGAATCATACCAACGGTTGATTCGTGCGTGATACACTGTGGATTGAAAAAGGTTTAGTCGTTCCAACAATTTTTTTTTCAAATTTGCTCGAATCGGATCCTTTTGATTTCTATTATCTATATCTATATTAATTATAGAAGATAGAAGATATACTTACGAAGTTGTTCCAATTTATTAATTGGCATTAACCCTAGATCGTTGCCCCTGAGAAATTAATCAATACTTTCTACTCGAGCTCCATCATGAACTATTTACATTATAACCCAATAAAAAAAAGAAGAGTTATAGTAGAATAGAACAAATGACGTCGAGCCAAGAGCACCTTCATTCCTAATATAAAATGGTGGATAAGAATCCACACGGGATCGTGTCCTTCAAGTCGCACGTTGCTTTCTACCACATCGTTTTAAACGAAGTTTTACCATAACATTCCTCGAATTTGGAACCAGTATGGAATTGATTCAATTATGGAATCATGAATAGTCATTGGTTCAATCAGTACAGAGACAAAGTCATTTATATTTCTTATTTTCTACATAGATAATAATTTCTTTTTATAAATAAGAAATATTTTTCTTCAGAAAAATTAGCAAGACCTCGGCTTTTTTTGTATGAATGGAACATTTTTATTTTTATGAACATTTTTCTAATTTTCTATAAATATATCTCGCAAAAAAATATCTAATATCTAAGAGAAATATACAGAAATCAAATCAAAATAAAATATAGAAATAACATAACTAGCATCACACGAATAAGGAAATTCTATTTGACTCTGCTTCTTGAAGTGACTCAATAAGATAGACTGACCCATTTTCAACTTCCCAAAGATGGAACCTATAAGGAATGATTCCAAATTAGAAATCTTGATACTTGATATTTGAAAAAGTTTCCTACTTTCTATCTACATCATTATTTGAGTAAAGTTTTATAGTAAAGACTCCCTTTTTTGATTTTCTTATCATCATCATAAGAACATAAGAATAAGAAAGAGAAATCTTTGCTTTTTTTTTTCGAATGGAATTGTCAATGAAATGATGTAAAGTAAATAAAGTAAATAAGCTAAATACATTGAACAAAAAAAAGAAATATCATTGTTAAATATTTCAATTTTACTATTTTAGGGATGCAATTTCTTTTTCACAAAAATAAAAAGACTATTGTCACTGAAATAGGATAACAATACATACCTATAGGCTAAGCACTTCCTCGTTTTATATGTATTTTCTTTTCATATTTTGTTTAACCTGAGGTTAAGTAATCTTTCTGCAACTATGATCTATGCCCCATCTTATCTTTATCTGGGTCACAAAAGGATTTTGAACTCGATTTAGTTCAGTTTGTGTTGTGAAAAAATATAAAATAAAAGAGGAATAATATTCTATTCCAATATTAGACCTTGAAACAGAACCTTGTTGAACAAAAAAGAAGTATTAGGATACAATGGATATGCTCTGGGACGGAAGGATTCGAACCTCCGAATAGCGGGACCAAAACCCGTTGCCTTACCGCTTGGCTACGCCCCATTTCCTTTTTTTATTGCACACTAATTAATATAATAATAATAAAGAATAATATTGATATTAAGTGTTCGTCAATTCCAGTCCAAATATCTAGAGAAAATCTTTATTCTTTATAGAATCTATTATAGATTCGTGTTAGGATTTTGGAATGTGTATATCTATAATAATTCAACTGGATTTATTGATCATTACATATAATTCAATTAAGATATTGTATGAAAGTATGATTTCTTCTATTCTCCTTTGAGAATTGGAGGATTTTTGATTGAGCGGAAAAAGAAGGATTTTTTTGTCTACCCTACTTTCTTCATTTTTCCTTATATCAATAACTCAATCAAAATGCAATTATCTCGACGAAAAAAATGTCTGTTATGCTTAATATCTTTAGTTTGATCTGTCTTAATTCTGCCCTTTATCCGAGTAGTCTTTTCTTCGCCAAATTGCCCGAAGCCTATGCTTTTTTGAATCCAATCGTAGATGTTATGCCAGTCATACCTCTGTTCTTTTTTCTTTTAGCCTTTGTTTGGCAAGCTGCTGTAAGTTTTCGATAAGATTTTAACACTATCCTAGAAAATTCATTATCATTATTTATTCGAGAAAAATTATAACAATTGATAAGATCAAATAAGTCTGACAGTATGAACCTTCAATTCAAACATTGAAATTTCGAATAGCCGCGAGAAATCAGGCTCGTCCTATTTCCCAATTTTAATCCTTTTTCCGGCGAAATACCCTATTAGATTAGGGTCCCTTACAATATCTAATTGTGGGTATGAAAGTTATTTGTGGTAATCAAAGACTCTTATTACAAATTTCAACTTCATTTGAATTTCTGAACATTTTTTTCTATTTTTAGAATTCATTTCTTGGTGTCAAAATAGGATATGTGATATAAAAATGGAGGATCTATTATCTTTTCTCGTTTTTCTTTTTCAAAAAATGATCTTGGAGGTTGTGTAATGCTTACTCTCAAACTTTTCGTTTACACAGTAGTAATATTCTTTGTTTCTCTCTTCATCTTTGGATTCCTATCCAATGATCCAGGACGTAATCCTGGACGTGAAGAATAAAATAAAAATTTTGTTTTTCTTGCTTGATTTTACAATTTTCTTAAGATTTTATTTTAGCTATTCCACACATTTAACTAGGAAAAAAAGAAATAAGGGGTTTGCAAAATTTTAAAGAAAAAAAAAAAAAAGTCATCAACGGAAACGGAAAGAGAGGGATTCGAACCCTCGGTACGAATAACTCGTACAACGGATTAGCAATCCGCCGCTTTCGTCCACTCAGCCATCTCTCCCAATCGAAAAAGATAATTACTATGTTACAGTACACATCAAGTAAGGATTAAAGAAAGTATTTCTTTCACATTCTTTATCGTTATTATATAATTAGCAATTCCATTTAGATGCTCGAAAGATCCAAATAGAAAGATAAATAAAGAAGACCTTATTGCTTTTATTTTGTTCGAAGTGCCTTTTGGGCCTGGCCCGGTCAATACCCAGCCGGGCCTTTTTTTCTTCCAACGAATTCCCTTTATTTATAGGCAACATACTCTAAATAGCCAATTTTGTATCTGTGTAACAATTTCCGTTCTGGGGTTTACATATACTTATAATTTTTGTTATAATTATAATGGAAATTGAGAAGGATTTTTGATTCAAAAGAATCAATCAATTAAGTATGTATCAATTTGTATTTTCTTATGTCATTAGGCAAACCAAATTTGAGATTCAAATCCCAGAATCATTCACGAATTGTCAGTCAAGGAATAGTTAATGGTTCCCTTTTGTCATAAATTTTGACTTTTTTGAGTGAAAATCCACATTTTATTTTTCAAAAGTCCGTGGAAGTTTTTCGGCATTGTGTGTTTTGAGATACTATACAATCAATCGAAGGCGTAGATCAAATACAATCAAAAGGGCAATAAAAGGTTTCTTTTCTAATTTTTCTAAATTTAGAAAAAGGATTAAAAAATGGATGCAATATGCAAGTACAATAAACTAAAGTCTAGTAAAAAAAAGGGGGGGGAATTTTTTCTCCTATTGTGTATCGTTTTGGCGGCATGGCCGAGTGGTAAGGCGGGGGACTGCAAATCCTTTTTCCCCAGTTCAAATCCGGGTGCCGCCTCATCAACAAACGAATTGAAATTTCTTATTCTGTTGTGCTCTTTTATTCTGTTCTGGGAATTTTGTAAAAAAAAGATTGGAAATCTTTGAATCTAAAATTCAAATCAAAGAAAGATTCTAATGGAAAAATTAGAAATAATGGTCGAAGCAAGACTTCCCGATTCTCTTCTACTGCTAATGTAATGTCTACTGATTGGGTCTTGAATTACATTGTATAGCCGGGATAATTCAACTACTAGTTGGGGAAAGTGCTTTCTATACTGTAATCTACATATATATAGACGAATAGCAAAGCAATTGATCTATGATCTAGCAATTGATCTATGATCTATTTTTACTTTCAAGGGCACGAAAAAAAAAGGAAGGGGCCCTCGTATTTGATTAATAGATTCCATTACTAACATTCCTTTGTAATGTCATTGTGTATTTTACTTGTGTTTATTCTTTCCCGATTAGAAATCATTAGAAATCATATAGGAATTTTTGAAATGGATTTTTTTTTTCGTTCATCAATAGTGTTCTGCCAGAATCCTTTTTTGACTCTGGACCATTCATTCTACTATTATTAGTGAGCAATAATGGAATAATTCTATCATAGAGATAAGGGACATAATTCACATGGATATAGTAAGTCTCGCTTGGGCTGCTTTAATGGTAGTCTTTACATTTTCCCTTTCACTCGTAGTATGGGGAAGAAGTGGACTTTAGAAGCACTCCTACTTTAGTTGAGGAATGAAACTGTTTTATAGATCGTTCTGCAACGCATTTTTTATTTAAATTGAAAAAATTTTCAAATAAAAATATCTTCATTTCTAAATTCCATTGGATTCTAGTGGAGAAATGTAGTCTATAAAGAGTAATTATTTGAGATTCATCGGAATCGGAATAAATAGATAGATCAAAGAAATAGAATTGGGTCCTACGTCAATTCTATATATGGATAATAATAACTACATATATTGAAGATAGAAGCTAATATAGTATACCAAGTTTATTAGAAAGTCAAGTATAACTTTATATACTACTATAACACTAATAGAGAGTATGGTAAGTAAGAAATAAATTTCTTACTTACCATACTCTCGGATCTCATAGAATACCGCCGACTATAGCCCGTGGATTTCATCTAAGACGCAAAAATAGAATACTTTTCTTTTGATTTCTTCAACTATTGATAATAATTCAGAAGTCAAGTTTCATTTAAAGTAATTAATTATTTTGACTTTCTGTTTTTACGTAAATTATAAGTAGAAAAGCAGTAGGAACTAAAATGAACAGTGCAGTAGCAATAAATGCAAGAATATTTACTTCCATAATCTCATCGTTTTTTTATTTCACAATAACTCGGGATTTAATCCCATAGAGATGATAAATTTTTCGCCTGTCAATTCAATGAATACATTAACTATCGATGATTTTGAATCGGATCAATATCATGAATAAAAATATCTGAGCTATTAAATTAATTCGTCGTCGAGAATTGAATAGTATAACATACGAAGATCCTTTATCCATATCGAATCCAAGATTGGATTCCCGGACCAATCAAAAATTCATTTATTTATCCTTTTTTTTCTGTTCTTTGTTTTCTATAACCTACCTTAGGTCTTCCTTGTAGAACCATCAACTGAAGTATCATCTAACCACCCGTCCGTTTCCATTAACTACAAAACCCCAACAAACAATACAAGCGAAGTGGAAAAAGAGAGGAATTAGGTTCTAAATTTTAATGATCCAATTTTCTTTGGAAGAAAAAGAAGTATGAGAAATATTAGTCGCGGGAGAAAAGATGGAATATTTTATCAACTTCACTATTTTAGTTCTTTTCATTTCATTTTAGTTTAGGGTTTGTTCTTTCTTCGATAGAATCCTGAAAAAAAAAGAGGGGAAACCCCTTCGGAATTCAATTGCTCTCTGTCCCTTCTTTGACAGAAAATGGAGAGGCGAATTGATGTACTTATTGGATTGGATACGTCGGGACTGACGGGGCTCGAACCCGCAACGTCCGCCTTGACAGGGCGGTGCTCTAGCCTATTGAACTACAATCCCAGGGAAATAAGAAGAGATCTTGCAGAAAATTTGGATTCTTTTTTATTCTCTTGTATCAGGTCAGGTATTTCTTAAGGGTTCTATCAAGTAGATTGGCGAATTGTTGGGCCGAGCTGGATTTGAACCAGCGTAGACATCTTGTCAACGAATTTACAGTCCGTCCCCTTTAACCACTCGGGCATCGACCCAGCGTCTAATTTATTTTAGACGTTCCATAAGCCACTTCCTTTCGTTTCCCAGGCAGACTTTACAAATATATATCACTTGATATAAAATAGAAAGTCCCACTAAGTAGACTAATAGAAGGACTTGACAAATATAGATCACTTGATAGGAAATCCCGCTCCTATAGTCTTGAGTTTTGTATACCCCCAGAGGGACTTGAACCCTCGTTTTCTCCGTGAAAGAGAGATGTCTTAACCACTGGACCATAGGGGCGGCCCTGTGGCCATCATAATATAACTTAATATAACTCAGGCTGAGAGCCACCAAAAGGAGACACATAAGATATAACCCAAACGAAGACGCATAGGATATAAACAAACGGAAAAACTCGTTAAATATTTATTTCGGGGGTTTAATGGGAATCAAACTTTACCATTAAATACAACCTTGAAACTAGATTTCATTGGTCTTTTTCGTCTTTATATTTCTCAGTCACAAAGGGTTATACCTTGGATGCAAGATCTACCACTCTGCAGTAGATTCAAGGTGGTTTACCTAAATATGATTTTTTTTTTGTCGCTCAAATT